TAGAAATTGGACAGGTAAAGAAATTTCTCGTTGAGTTACGTACCTACTTAACAAAGAAGAAACCTAAATTCCAAGAAATTCTATCTTCTACCAAGATATTCACCGAAGAGGCTGAAACCCTTTTGAAAGAAGCTATTCAGGAACAGATTGAACTCTTTCTACTTCAGGAACAAAGATAAATGTAAATCTATCGTTTTTATTATATTCTTAATTCATATAAATTATTGAGAAAGATTTCTGATTCGAATCAAGGTCCTTTATAAAATATAGTTCTTCTTTTTTTTCTATTCTCTATCTAGAATAGATATATAGAAATAAATTGCGTCCAATAGGATTTGAACCTATACCAAAGGTTTAGAAGACCTCTGTCCTATCCATTAGACAATGGACGCTCTTCATTCCTATTTTCACATTTTTTCATAAAAAAATGTGACGTATTTAGGGAATAAAAGAAACAATAAAAAGAAGGATGGATATCAAAAAGGATAAGACATCTGTATATCCTATGAAGTTAAGGAATATATAATATATATAGCGGGTAGCGGGAATCGAACCCGCATCGTTAGCTTGGAAGGCTAGGGGTTATAGTCGACGTTGTTTGATCAGTTTTAACATCTCTAATTCAAAACCGAACATGAAATTTTGGTTTCATTCGGCTCCTTTATGGAATATCTATGTATTCCCATCATAGAAAAAATGAGATCCATAACATCTATGTCAGCTTTTTTTACGAATGCATCTAAAGTTACTTGCTTTTTAGATGATCCCTATAGAAGAGGGAGATTCTATCAAATCTTTCGAGTCTCTAGTCTAGTTACTTCGTTCCCTATTTCTTTTCTATTCGGGGGATCCTAAGGAAAATAATTTTGTTTCTACCGAGCTGAAATAAGAAGCCGAGGGTTCTAGTAAACCAAAACCATCATTTTCTAGCTATTTGGCTTCAATCTTGCCCTTTTTCAGCGCAAAAATTGAAGATTTAGTTACGATTGAAAGTTTTGTACTATTATCCATAGATCCTTTATTCATACTCATTGAATTGGAAGAATTTAACCAATCAAAAAAATTATGCTTCTCGACTCCATAATCCAATTTTTTTATTAAAATTCTGATTGACTTTTGGATAGAAATCGTGAGAATGTATATTCTTTCCTCAAATGTCCTATTGAGGGGTAAAGGATTAAATCTTTTTAAGAAATAAAGTTTTTATCGGAATGGAATATGAAATATGAAAAAAATGGAAAGACCCCTTAACTATGGAAGTTGTTAATAGAACGAATCACACTTTTACCACTAAACTATACCCGCTACATATTAATTACATATTAATTATGTATTTAATATATATTTCATATTAATATGAAATTTGTGAAATTTGAATCAAATACTGAACTTCAACTTTCGTTTAGAATGAAATTTGTTTTTCATTTATGAATTTCCGAATCTTATACTTAAGAATAAGAAAATAAAGACAAAAAATAGTAGTTTACTATATAATAGAATACTATTACTAGAACACTTTTACTATAAATTTTCATAGAAAGACTCAATATTCTAATTTATTCTCTAATTTACTATAATTACTATAGAATATAGAATATTCTAGATTAATCTAGAATTTTTGAAAGAATTTCTAAGAGAATTTCTCCATTAGAATCTTATATAATTATATAATTTCTAATGATTAGGAATGGCAATGAAAATTAGTCTTCTTGTTTCAATAACAATTTTTATTCGTCGGAACAAAAGAAGTACTGGCCCGGCCAGTACTTATACTTAATCAGGTCGGCTTTTGTAGAAAATTAAACAAGTAAAGTATTCTTTCTATTGGAGAAATCTGTTTCGGATCATTGAAGTGAAGAAAAATAAAGATTGTTCTCAATCTTGACTTCACGTGTGAAATCACATGATAAATTTCCCATTTTGAATGGGGAGAGATGGCTGAGTGGACTAAAGCGTCGGATTGCTAATCCGTTGTACGAATTATTCGTACCGAGGGTTCAAATCCCTCTCTCTCCGACCCCCCTGATCACTTGATATTTTCGAATTGAAATAATTTTTAATTTTCGATTAGTTTCTTTTATAAATCTTTTATCTTTATTTAGCATCTATTCCATTTATTTATACATTTACCTATGAAAAAATCAAGGAAAAAGTAAAAACGAATCTCATCTCTTTTTTTATTCTTCACGCCCAGGATTACGCCCCGGATCATTAGATAAGAATCCGAAGATGAAGAGAGAAACAAAGAATATTACTACTGTATAAACAAATAGTTTAAGAGTAAGCATTAAAAATCTCCAAGATAAGATCATTTTTTGTTTAAGGAAATAGATCACCTATTTTACGACACACGCTATACACTATTTTGACATGACGCTCCAAATTTATTTCTATTTTTAATGTAATATTCTAATGTAATATTATGAATAATATTCGTTTTTTTGTTACCAAAAATTTATTGCCATATCCATATCTATAATTAGGTATTGTATGGGATCTTCTAAAGGAAAAGTCAGAACAAAAAGAATCAGCTGATTAGCTGATTAGCTGATTAAAGATCAAGATCATCGCCCCTTCCCTTATTCAAATTCAATAATAAATACCAGAATTTCTCTTTTTGAATCGAGGGTTCCTAATGTCCAGACTTATCTGAATATTATTTATGATCTTATTGATTTTCAGAATCAAAATTTTATCTGTTTTTTATCGAATAAATTTTGAATTGAATAGAGATTTCATTCTTATCGAAAACTTACAGCAGCTTGCCAAACAAAGGCTAAGAGAAGAAAAAGTACAGGGATAACCGGCATAACGTCTACAATTGGATTGAAAAAGGCATAAGCTTCGGGCAATTTGGCGAAGAAGAAACTACTCGAATAAAGGGTAGAATTAAGACAGAGACAGATTAAACTAAAGATATTAAACATAACAAATATTCTTTTCTTGTTCTTCAAAATTCAAATGATAATAAATTATCAGATTGGATTGAGTTGTTTTTCTGAGGGAAAATTTAAAAGAAAAAAGCAGATAAAAGAAATAAATTCTTCTTTTTCTTTGACTTCTCCCCAATAAAATAAGAATACAAAGAATTCTATTTTCATACAATATCTTAATTGAATTCTAAGTAATGATCAATTAATCTTTTTGATTCTATATCCATTGTGTTGAATCCTAGCGACAACATGTCCTATATTTCTTTTGGTTGGTTATTGACGAATAACCAATATTTATCTTAGTCTTTTTTTAGACCAACTAAAAATGGGGCGTGGCCAAGCGGTAAGGCAACGGGTTTTGGTCCCGTTATTCGGAGGTTCGAATCCTTCCGTCCCAGATCGTTTGCATCCAAAACGAAAGATTCTTCTCTATTGAAAATCTAATTCAACAATTTTCTGTTTAATTTTGGATACAATGTTATCCAATCTGAATTCTAAGAATCATATCTTTTTTTTTTTTTACTTTATTTATTAAATTACTCAAGTATTTTATTCTTCAATATTTGTGATTCCTTTTGTTAACGATTATTTGTTTTATAAGATGGAGATGGATGCGAAAAGATCATAATTTTCATAATTTGAGGATTCTTTTTTTCTCTTTGATCTTACCTTACACGAGACTTTTTCTACTCCATAATTATGTTTTAAATTCAATGAAAATAAGAAATGAAAATCAGATTCAATTGGAGATGGTAAAAAAGAAGTAAAACATAATATTAGAATCAGAAAATCATATTTCATAAATAAAAAATGAAAAAATATACATAATTATGACATAAGAATATATTTTATATTTTTCTTATTAAGAATATCTTATTATTTCATTATTTCAGATTATCTTATTATTCTATAACTAAATATTTCAATGAAATATTTAGTTTAGTATATTAATATTATTTAGTATTTAGTTAAAGTGGCTAAAAACTTTTAGCCATTCATGGGTATTTATTTTTCATGTGATATTATTCATATGATAAAATATGGGGTAATTTTAAGTGAAATCTTTTCCGGATAAACACTTATATATAAATGTATATAAGTGTAGATTATTAAGTATCGGTTCAGCCAATGACTATTCATGATTCCATATTGAATCAATTGCATACGGTTCAAAATTAAAATGAGAGGGATGTTATGGTAAAACTTCGTTTGAAACGATGTGGTAGAAAGCAACGTGCGACTTGAAGGACATGATTGGATGTGGATTATGACATCCACCATTTTCTATACGAATGAAGATGCTCTTGTCTCGACATAGTTTGTTCTGCTAGGAACCTGATTGAATTTGTCTTGGGTTGCTAAATAAAGATACTAATGGTATAGAAAGGTATAGCATATGATGGAGCTCGAGCAAAAATGATTCAGTCATTTATCGGGGGAATAATCTAGGGTTAGTGACAATCAATAAATTAGACCAACTTTGTAAATATATCATCTATATATAAATATAGATAAAAGGATAGGTTCAAATTTGAACAAGTTTGAAATGAAAAAAAGTAAAATTTATCGAAATTTTCAAACTGTTTAGATCAAGAGTGTATTACAAAGGAATCAATCGTTCGTATAATTTTTACAGAAAGAACAAAAGGTATGTTGCTGCCTTTTTGAAAAGGAGTAAGGATCACCGAAGTAATGTCTAAACCCAATGATTTCACAAAGCGCAAAGCAAAGACAATAAATTCCGGAACAAGGAAACACTATTTTAACTTGTCTCAACAATTGGATCAGAATGAGTAAAAAAAAAAAATAGATCCGAAAGGAGAAAAAAATAGGGTAGAGACAGCTCAAGAAATTCGAAGGATTTCCTTTTCAAAACTATTCAACTTGAGTTAGGAGTACAAATGAAATTTCTTTTTCTGTAAAGAAGGAAAAAAAGGCTCAAATTACAGTCTAATTCTTTATGGATCCATTTCTATAAATTAGAAAAATTAGAATCATTTTTTCTTGAGCCGTATGAGGAGAAAACTTCCTATACGTTTCTAGGGGGGCATCTTTTATCTACATCTATCCCAATGAGCCATCTATCGAATCGTTGCAATTGATGTTCGATCCCGAAGAGAAGGAAGAGATCTTCAAAAAGTGGGTTTTTATGATCCGATAAAGAATCAAACTTATTCAAATGTTCCTGCTATTTTATATTTCCTTGAAAAAGGTGTTCAACCCACAAGAACTGTTTATGATATTTTAAGGAAGGCAGAATTCTTTAAAGAATTTCAAATTTATTTTGATAAAAAAAGAAAGGAAAAACAAGAATCATGAATAAAGAATTACACAAAGATAGGTACTAATTACTCTATCTTTGTGTAATTCTTTATTCAAAGTTTCCTCTTTTCTTTTTCTATTAATACTTCTTTATATATTTTTTTTATTTTTTTCTTGCTTATTTTTGTGGACCCCCCTCGACAAGGGGGGTAACCTTTCTTCTTATATTTGTATTGTACCTTTCTTTTTTTTTTTAATTTATTAAAGAAAGCCGCATTTTTTCTATCTCTACCTTTTCCTTATTACTTCTTTTTTTTTATGCTAAAAGTTTTATTCTTTCAAACACAATACAAATTTATATATAATTTATTTAAATTTGTTTTCTAAAAAGTCCATTCATATTGACAATGGTGTATCAAACAAATATAATTTGATCGTATATAAATAGATCTTTTTATCACCATTTCATTCCCTATTGGCTCTTTCCTTCACTTTAGTAAAATGGATAAGTTTGCTAGATTTTTTTTTTATTTCGATCATATCTACACTTCATATTTATCCGGGTTGCTAACTCAACGGTAGAGTACTCGGCTTTTAATTGCGACTATGATCTTTGATCTTTTACACATTTGGATGAAGGAATTCGTCTAGACTATTGGTAGAGTTTATAAGACCGCGACTGATCCTGAAAGGTAATGAATGGAAAAAAGAGCATGTCGTAAAAAAAATAAACAATAATAAAATCATAGAAAAAGAAGATTTCTAGTACTCATAATATAAATCGAACAAGAATTTTTCTTTTTATAAAATCTTTAAAATTCAGTAAAGTATTTTTGGTCTAGTGAATAAATGGATAGAGTCTTATGGCTCCAATTCGAATAAGACAAAAAAGCAACGAGCTTCATTTCTTAATTTGAATGATTACCCAATCAAATTACTAATTATACGTTAAAAATAGATTAGTGCCTGATGTGGGAAAAGGTTCTCTTGTGAATTTTGAGTGGACCATTGATTCTTTTTTTTTTATTAATCCTAATTATTCTTTATTGTGGATTGGAGACGGATGTGTCTAAGAAATAGTATAGTGATAAAAAAATAATCTTTTTCCAAAGTCAAAAGAGTGATTGGGTTGCAAAAATAAAAGATCTTTACCCTTTTTCTTATTGTTAGTCTAGTTATATTTAACAAGGAAAAGAAACCAAAATTGGATAGAAAGGGAAAGCAAAAAGATCTGTAGATTGGGCTCTCTGTCTCCGGGGTATATATTCTTTATTTGTTCTTACTTTTAGATAATCTTTTACTTCTTATTTTTTATTTTATTCTATTATTATTATAGTTTATTTAGTTTATACTAAAATTCTAAATAGTATTTTAGTATAAGAGAAACACAACATATGCATACGCCGTTATGACCATATTGCACTATGTATCATTTCATAACACAAGAAGTGCCTCCCTTTTTTGGTTACAGTAGAAATGTATTTAAATGGCAGAATGACAAGGATATTTAGATTTAAAAAAGATAGATTTCGGCAACAAAACTTCCTCTATCCGCTACTCCTTCAGGAGTATATTTACTCACTTGTTCATTATCATAGCTTCAATAGTTTGATTTTTTACGAACCTGTGGAAATTATCGGTTATGACAATAAATATAGTTTATTACTTGTGAAACGTTTCATTACTCGAATGTACCAACAGGAATCTTTGATTTCTTCGGTGAATGATTCTAACCAAAATGGATTTTGGGGTCACAAGAATTCTTTTTCTTCTCATTTTTATTCTCAAATGATATCAGAAGTTTTTGGAGTCATTCTGGAAATTCCATTCTCATCGCGATTAGTATCTTCCCTTGAAGAAAAACAAATACCAAAATCTCAGAATTTACGATCTATTCATTCAATATTTCCCTTTTTAGAGGATAAATTATCACATTTAAATTATGTGTCAGATTTACTAATACCCTATCCTATCCATTTGGAAATCTTGGTTCAAATCCTTCAATGCTGGATCAAAGATGTTCCTTCTTTGCATTTCTTGCGATTGTTTTTCCACGAATATCATAATTTGAATAGTATGATTACTTCAAATAAATCTATTTACGTCTTTTCAAAAAGAAAGAAAAGATTCTTTTGGTTCCTACATAATTCTTATGTATATGAATTTGAATATCTATTCCTATTTCTTCGTAAAAAGTCTTCTTATTTACGATCAATATCTTCTGGAGTCTTTATTGAGCGAACACTTTTCTTTGGAAAAATAGAATATCTTATGGTCGTGTGTTGTAATTCTTTTCAGAGGATCC